AGAGTGGCCAGGTTGTAGCTGGCACTTTTATTGAGTAGAGCGTTATGTGGCTTTCAAGGAATCAAGATTTTAGATAAGGTAAAATTTGGTTGGTGGATAATAATAATGAGGCTTGGTTATTTGGTGTTGTTGTTTTAATCGCACAGAATATAAATATTAGACCGGTATCATTATAATTTATTAAAATAACTATGGTTATGTGATGAGGTGGCTGAGGAATAGGCGATAGATTGTAAATCTATAAACAAGTTAAGACTTTCTTATTAAGTTACAAAATTTTTGATAAGATTTAAAAGATTTAACTTTTTTTGACAACTTTGAAGGATGTTAGTTTAAATAACTTAAAATCTTAAAATATAATGAAAACCGAAGGCACAAGAAGGCCTGCCAAGTTAAGGAAGGTTATTATAGGGGTGAGGGTGTTGGCATGCCGCCGCCTTGAAGCTCATTTTATTTTAGGGGCGTAGAGGACTAACGCGGAAATTGAAATTCGGAGGTAGTAGTAAAGGGAGATTAGGGTTGAAGACAGGAGAATAAATAATGTAGGGAAGTAGTGTGTAGAAGTTATCTCTTGAATTAGTATTCATTTAGGGATAAATCCTGAGAAAGGCGGAAGTCCTCCTAGAGAGAGCAGGGATATAAATATGAGGATTTTGTTGGAGAGAGGACTAGCGTTATTAGAGGTAATTTGGGAGAATTGATAAATTTGTTGGAAGTGGAAAATTAGGGCAATCGAGGAAGATATAATTGCGTAGAAAAGAAAATATATTATTCATATGCTTTCTCTGATGGAAATTGCTGAGAGTATTCATGCCATGTGGTTGATAGACGAAAAAGCTATAATTTTACGGAGTAGTATTTGGTTGATACCGCCAATAGCTCCTACGATGGCTGAAAGAATAATAGAATAGAAAATAATTGTGGAAGAAATGAAACTGTACGAGAGATAGGAGATTAGAAGTATAGGGGCAATTTTTTGGATTGTTATAAGAGTAATAGCTTGAATTCAGTTTATACCTTCTATTACTTGGGGAAATCAGAAATGGAATGGTGCAGCACCAAGTTTAAGTAGAAGAGCAATTGTTAAGAAAAGGTGACTAAAGTTGAAGGAGACTAGAAGAGTTGATGCTGCAAAAACGATGAGGGCTGAGCCTAGGGCTTGGATAAGGAAATACTTTAGAGCTGCTTCAGAAGAGTATTGGTTGTTTTTAGTAATAATAAGGGGAATAAAAGATATAAGGTTTAATTCTAACCCAGCTCATGCTCCAAATCAAGTTGGTGAGGAGATAGAAAGAATTATTCCGGTGGAGAGGGATGAGAAGAATATAAGTTGGGAGGGAGAAATAAGCATTAAAAAGAGAGAGATTTTGCTCTCGTAGACGGGGTATGAACCCATTAGCTTAAGATTAGCTTATCTTTTGGATACTGGTGTAAAGGGCACATAAAGTTTTGATCTTTAGGGAAATTGGTGTGATTCCATTGTATGCAATTAATATGGGTAGGGGATAACACTACATAATTTGTCCTATCAAGACAACCCTTTTATTCAGGCATCATATTTAATAAGGATAAAAAAATAAAAATAATTTATAATTAAAGAATATTAAAATAGCAAAAAATTAAGAAGGAGCTTAATTTGGGGGTATAAGATGTATTATATATACATTTAACTATATATAATTGATTTCATGATATATACAATAGACTAATAAACCTTATATTTAACCTTTCTGTAATAATTAGCTCTCTCTCCCAATAGGAATTAAAGACACTGGAAATGGGAGCCCCCCACGAGGAAGGAGGCCCCATTTCCTGTGAATTTGATTTCATGTCTCGATTTAATTTAATCGATTTATATATCTCTTAGATATACTGTTCAATTTATAAGAGATTTCAATGAAATTATGTAAGTGTACTTTTTAGATTAACTTTAGTTGTATCTTTTCTACTCTGTGTATAATTTTAGTTATAATATAAAACGGGAGCTCTCTCTATACATTTCGAGAAATGTATATATAGCAGAAGAAAGTGTACAATTTTAAGAAAGGTACAATTTAAAGAGCATTATGGTAAAATCTCTATACTTTTATTTCTACGTATTACAATTTTTTACGCTAAATTAGTCAAAGTGAAGATATTTTACTATAAAATGGCCCCTAGGGCGCCATGGGGGAAGCATAACTAGCGGTCTTTAAAAGGTTCAATAGGGAGTTTTATATTTCTTTGTGAAGAGCAATGTTATGGGTGGGTCAGTATTTTATAGAAAAGTTTCAATTAAATTAAAAGGTAGGGATCAGATATTAAAATATAGTATAACACTTGGTGGTTTATTTTTGTTTTAATAAATACGTTAAAGTTAGGTTTGGGGCCCGGATCAGAATTTAAGAAAAGGCAAGATTAGGGGCAAAATTAGTCGGCATAATTGTGGGCCGCAGCGAGTAAGTAAAAAGTTAGAAAAAGGGGGCCGTTATAATATATATATATATATATATAGTTTGTTATAGTTTGCATAAAAATATTTAGTTAAAGTGCATATATATATATATATATCTTAAATTAGTATAATATGGGTACTCAAAGTAGGTTAGTAATTTAATTTTTTATTATTTTGCAAAATTTTGTAGAGGGGTTAGCTGTAATTTCGGTGGTAGTTTATATATATATATATATATTTAATGTTAAGGTTAAATATTATATGTTGTTTGAATATATGTATATTATTTTGTTTAGGCTACTAGAGTTATAGGTAAATTGTTATATTTAAGGTTGAAATAACATTTAGTGTTATATAGATAAAATTATTGAAAACTTTTTGGTTAATTTATTAGACTTAAACATTATTTTACGGGGTTAAAAGAGCAAGACGGCCCGTAAAGTGGGCTCATAGGGTGACACTATGGTCTGATAATTTCTTATATTTAAAGTAAAGCATTAAATTAAAAAATAAACGTGCAGAGTTTTGAAAGTTAAAGTAAATGTTTTCTTGATCGTTTTTAAGTTTATAAGGTGGGTGAAAATTTAAATTATTGTGATTCAAGGTTTATATATTAGTAAATTAAGGTTGAAGTTTAAAAATAATTTGGTTATTAATTTAAAGGGAAGAAAAGAGTCATCGACAGGGCTTGGTTTAGATTTGTGCTAGGTTAATAATTTTATTTAACGGGGCCATAAGTAACATAATTATTTCTGAAGATACAAGAGTGAAATTTATTATTTTATGGTGAGGAGAAATAACGAGAGTCGGCCGGTAGGAAGTTTGATTCTTGCTTAATATTTTTATGCTACGGCTAGAATATACATGTAAATTATTGTGAGAAGTTTAATATTTATTAAATATAATTAAGTTGGGAGTTGAAGGGTTAAGAGCCTAAGAGTACTTAAGTCGCAGTATAAGGTTTTGAACTATAAGTGAAAGCTTGATTTGGTAGCTGTAAGAAATCTGACTAAGTTTTGTGCCAGCAGTTGCGGTTATACCTTAAGGTTAAGTAAAAGTAAGTTAGTTGGATAGTTAGTCGAAATTTATTAAATTAATTAGATTTGTTTCAATAAAAGGTAAAATTAGGGTGTTAATTAATAAATTGATTTAAATAATAAAAAGGACGAAGCTATGTTAACCAAGGTGTGAACTAGGATTAGATACCCTACTACTCTTGGAAGAAAAATAAATAAGAACTTGAATATTAATAGATATGTTCTTTAAAATCAAAGAATTTGGCGGTATTTTAGTCTTGTTAGAGGAACCTGTTCTGTAATCGATAAAACACGTAAGATTTTACTTGCTCTCGTTATACCAGTTTGTATACCGTCATTATTAAATAATCTTGAAAAAGTTAATTATTGGGGTTAGAAGTTTAAGCTAAATATATTAGATCAAGGTGCAGCTTATGGGTAAGTAGAAATGGGTTACAATAAAATATATTTAAACGAATTGTAGGTAGAATTACTTAGAAAGAAGGTGGATGTAATTGTAAGAATAATTTAATAAGTTATTTTGATATAAGCTCTAAATTATGTACATATCGCCCGTCGCTTTCATTTAAAATGAAATAAGTCGTAACATAGTAGGTGTACTGGAAAGTGCACCTAGAAATATAAACAAGATAGAGCTTTATAGGGAAGCGTTTCACTTACGTTGAGAAGGTTTACCGTGCGATTCGGTTATATCTTGAACTTATAAAACTTTGCTAATGTTGTTTAAGGTTAAATTTTAAATAAGAAAAATATTTTTTAGAGGGGAAAGATAAGTAGAAAATTATGGTTCGAAATTTTATTTTATGGCTAAAGTTAATAGTATCGTGAGAGAACAGTGAAATATTTGAAAATTTAATAGTGAAAAAGTAAATATAGATTTTTGTACCTTGTGTATCAGGGAAAACCAAAATTATAAAGATATGATTTTTATCCCGAAAAAAGAATAGCTAAATTTATAAAGAGGTTTTTGTAGCATAAAGATCTTAAATATGGATTTAGAGGTGAAATGCCAGGCGAGTCTTTTGATATCTGGTTTTTGGAGAAATGAATTGAATTCAGTCCTAAAATAAAGGTTGTGTTAGGAAAAAAAATAGGAGGGTCGAGCTTCTTATTTAATTAGGGGTTCAGTATAGGAAAATTTTTATTGTAAATTGAACTAGGCTTAGAAGTAGCCAGGTGTATAAAGTGTTTTAACTAATCTTTAGGTTATAGTTATTTATATTTTTCTTACAAGAGTATTTAAAAATATTAAACATTTTTTTATTTGTAGATAAAATGGTTTTATTAGTAGAAATGTTTTATAAAAATGAAAAATAAAATATTAAATAGAATATAAAAAAATATTGATTTAATTTAAGGAATTCGGCAAATAGAGCTTCTGCCTGTTTATCAAAAACATGTCTGTATGCGGATTTATAAAGTCTGGCCTGCCCACTGGGATAAAACTAAAGGGCCGCGGTATTCTAACCGTGCGAAGGTAGCATAGTCATTAGTCTTTTAATTGGAGGCTTGTATGAAGGGTTGAACAAGAGGCAAACTGTCTCGGAGACAAAGTTTGAAATTAACTTTTAAGTGAAAAGGCTTGAATATTTTAGAGGGACGATAAGACCCTATAAAGCTTGATAATTTTATATATAAATAAATAAGTTGTTAGTGTTATATCATCTATTTATAAAATTATTTCGTTGGGGCGACGATAATATAATTTGTAACTGTTTAAGATTTAGATTCAAATATATTTGTGTTTTAATGATCCATTAGTTGTTGATTAAAAATTTAAGTTACTTTAGGGATAACAGCGTTATTTATTTTGAGAGTTCATATCGATAAAAAAGTTTGCGACCTCGATGTTGAATTAAAATTTCTCCATGGTGCAGTAGTTATGGGGAGAGGGTCTGTTCGACCTTTAAAGTTTTACATGATTTGAGTTCAAACCGGCGTGAGCCAGGTTGGTTTCTATCTTTTAAGGAAAATAAAATTATTTTAGTACGAAAGGATTGGGTAGTTGAAATAATTTTTAGTTGGGGATTAATTATGTTACTTTGGCAGAATGGTATGTGTTAGATTTAGGATCTAATTAGATAGGAGTGTCCTATAGGTAGCAAACATAAGCATAGAGGAAAATCAGTGGTTGTGTTGGATGATAGCTTTAGTAATATTTGTAAGTTATTTAATTTTAATTATTTGTGTTTTAGTGGGAGTTGCTTTTGTAACTTTGCTAGAGCGTAAAATTTTAGGATACATTCAGATTCGTAAGGGACCTAATAAAGTGGGGTTTATAGGTTTATTACAACCCTTTGCTGACGCCGTTAAGTTATTTACTAAGGAGCAATCTGTGTTGGTTAAGTCCAATTTTTTGCCTTATTATATATCTCCTGTTTTTAGTTTATTTACTTCTTTAATTGTATGGTCTGTTATACCTTACGAGATTGGAATAATAAATATAAATATGGGTGCTTTATTTTTTTTATGTTGTTTAAGATTGGGGGTTTATTCTACAATAAGGGCGGGGTGGTCGTCCAATTGCAAATATTCTTTGTTGGGGAGGCTTCGTGCGGTGGCGCAGACAATTTCATATGAGGTGAGTTTAGCTTTAATTTTATTATCTTTTATTTTTTTAGTGGGAGGCTTTAATTTAGAATTTTTTAATTTATACCAAGAGAGAGTTTGATTTTTATGGGTAACTTTGCCGTTAGCTTTAATTTGATTTGCCTCTTGTTTAGCAGAGACTAACCGAACTCCTTTTGACTTTGCTGAGGGAGAGTCAGAGTTAGTGTCTGGGTTTAATACTGAATACGGAGCGGGAGGCTTTGCTTTAATTTTTATAGCAGAATACGCTAGAATTTTGTTCATGAGAATGCTTTTTGTTTTATTGTTTTTAGGGGCCTCCCCATCAGAGCCTCAATTTTATGTGAAATTAGTTTCGGTAAGTTTTGCTTTTATTTGAGTTCGTGGGACACTTCCCCGGTTACGTTATGATAAATTAATGGGGCTAGCTTGGAAAAGGTTTCTTCCTGTATCGTTAAATTATTTAATTTTTTTTATAGGATTAAAAATACTGTGCTATTGTTATATAATTTAATTTATAATTAATTTAGTATATTAATAAAGAGTGTGGGGGCTAAGAGTTATTATTTTCTTTTTGGATGCTTTCAAAACATCTGTTTTATATAAACTAAACTCCCGTTTAAATTGTTTAAATATTAGGGGAAAACTTAATTAGGGAATAATAAAATTAATGCTACGGGGGATTAAAGGGCAAATTAAAAAGTTATGTGTAAACAGGGGACCTATGAAGTTAGACAAGATTTTTTAGTAAATTCTAAGTTCTATAATTGTTAAGGGGAGGATAGGCGTAGGGGCCTAGAATATATAGTTATAATCTTAACAACGACAATGAGTGTGAGTAGAAGGTATAGGACCATAAATAAGGTGAAAGATATTGTGGGGTTGCTATAAATGGCTCTAATCAGTGATTGGGTAAGGTTAGGGGTGAATAAAGCTGAACATAGTGATGAAGAAAGAACATTAACGTCGGAGGTTATATATAGAGGGTCTTTGATTAGAATTAAGCAGAGGCTTAGGGCTGTAAATCTAATGAAAGCTATTAAAGCAAGAGACGAAAATTTAAATGGTTCGTTTGAGGCCAGTGAGGCTACATAAATAAAAAGGACTAATATAGCACCAAGAAAGATTAGAAACAAGATATAAGAAAATCAGAAGGAGCTGTTATTAAGGCCTGCTGTGATTGAGATCATTACTGTTTGCACTACAAGGCATAATCCTATGGCAAGCGGGTGAAGAAGTCGTGTGAAGAGAAAAGAGGTAGCTAAGATTATTGGGAGTATAAAGAATAAGATTTCAGAGAGTAGTTTAATAAAATATTAGTTTTGGGAATTAAAGATAAAAGTTTTCTTTTTTCTCTGAAGTTTTAAGAAAAAAATTCATTTTTGGCTTACAAGACCAAAGTTTTAGTTAAACTATTAAAACGTGTTTGGAGTGAGGTGTTAAAAGAATTTAGTTACAGTTGTGGAAGAGGTGTGCGTTGTTGATAAAATACTATTTTGAATTGGAGTTATTAGTAAGTTGGGCAGAAATTTAATTTGTAGTGGTTCTGGGGTGTCTAGGAAAAAGTGGTACGGAATTAATAGAGAGCGTTTAAATAGTTTAATAAAAATATTGGTTTGTGGGGCCAGAGATATAAGTTTATTATTTTGAACCGTGATTTGATATATTTCTATACATTTAATTAGGTTGATTTTTTTATGTAGGAGAGCTTTTAGTTGTATTTTATTATCGCTAGGGTGCTTGTATTATAATATGGTTAAAGTTATCGAGTGGGATATTATAACTTTAAATTCTTCTTCAATTATTATAACTTTAATTTTTGATTGAGTATCTTTTATATTTTTAGGGTTTGTTTTATTTATTTCTTCTATAGTTTTATTTTATAGGGGAAGTTATATGGAGGGGGATAAAAACTTTAATCGTTTTATATATTTAGTTCTTGCTTTTGTTATATCAATAGGTGCTTTGATTGTTAGTCCTAATTTAATTAGAATTCTTTTAGGTTGAGACGGTTTGGGGCTTGTGTCCTACGCGTTAGTTATTTTTTATCAAAATGAAAAATCTGCAAATGCGGGGATATTAACAGTTCTGTCAAATCGAGTAGGTGATGTAGCTATTTTGTTAAGTATTTCTTTAATATTTATAATAGGGGGCTGAAATTTCATTTTGTACGGGGGTTATATAAATGATTCTAGGTTGTTGCTAATGAAGTATCTAATTATTTTAGCGGCGATAACAAAGAGGGCTCAAATTCCTTTTTCTGCGTGGCTTCCTGCGGCTATGGCGGCTCCTACGCCAGTTTCGGCGTTAGTACATTCTTCTACTTTAGTGACGGCTGGTGTGTATTTATTGATTCGGTTTAGGCCAGCTCTTATAGGGTCGGAATCTCAGTCTGTTTTGTTGGTTGTTTCTTGTTTGACTATATTTATAGCGGGACTTGGAGCTAATTTCGAGTATGATTTAAAGAAAATTATTGCCTTATCTACTCTGAGCCAGCTGGGGGTTATATTAAGAGTTTTGGCACTTGGATTTGCTGATCTTGCTTTCTTTCATTTGTTGGCACATGCTTTGTTTAAAGCTTTGCTTTTTATATGTGCAGGGGTGATTATTCATGCTGTAAAAGAGTACCAAGATATTCGTTGTATGGGGGGCTTAGTTTATAGTATGCCTTTAACAAGGACTTGTATAAATTTAGCTAATTTAGCATTATGCGGTATACCGTTTTTAGCGGGATTTTATTCAAAAGATTTAATTTTGGAGGTTGCTTTTATAAGAAATATAAATCTATTGGCTTTTATTTTGTATGTATTTGCGACTGGTTTGACAGTTTGTTATAGTTTTCGTTTAGTATACTATAGTTTAACGGGCTTATTTAATTTAAGGAGAATAAGTCAGGTTGATGATAGAAGGGTTATTATAACAAGTTCTATGGTTGCGTTGAGGTTGGGGGCCGTGATAGGAGGTTCATTTTTATCTTGGTTAATTTTTCCAGAGGTGTACATAATTTGTCTTACCTTCACTTTTAAGGTGTTAGCTTTGGGTTTAAGAGTTTTAGGAGCTTTAGTGGGTTATTTATTAAATATCACAGGAGTGAGCTACAGGTTGAAGAGATTAAAGGATTATGGGAGCGTGGTTTTTATAGGATCTATGTGGTTTATACCATTTTTGTCTACATTAGAATTAGGGCGTGCCAGTTTAAAAAGAGGTGGTATTTATTTAAGGGCCGGGGATTATGGCTGGTCTGAGAGTTTAGGGGGCCAAGGTTTGTACGGTTGTTTTATAAATCAGGCGAAGCATTTACAGGTTTTTCAGAGTAACAGTGCGGGAATTTATATGAAAAGGTTTTTAGTTTGAGTGATTGTGGTTTGTTTCATAGTAATTTATCTTTATAATTAAAGAAAATAATTTTGTGTTTAGGTCGCAAAATCGACGGTTAGACGTCTCTAGATATTTATTAGATAAAAATACGAGTAGAATTATGTACAATTTTTAGAAGTAATAACTTCAGTTCTACAACGAAAATGTAGTGTGTTAAAAATTACACTATAAAAATGAGTTATAAGGAAAATCACTAAAAAATAAATTAGTTGAAAAATATTTCTTAAATTATTTTATATAGTATTTATATATATAAATTAATCTAATTTTAAGAAATTAGAGGTAAAAAAACCAAAGCCTAGGCCGAAACTAAGTGCGATATTTCGCTTTCTAATTTTGAGTAGGGTTAGGTATTAGGGGGATCACTCTAGAGCACCTTGTAGTCATTCATAATATAGGCCGAATAGGAGTATAAAGAGGAACAGGAGCCCGGTAGTAGCTCAGGAGAAGAGGTTTGTTAGATGGATGATTGAGGCAAGGGGGAGTAGAAGTGTAATTTCTACATCAAAAATTAAGAAAATAACAGCAATTAGAAAGAATCGTAGGGAAAATGGGAGCCGTCCAGACCCCTTAGGGTCAAATCCACACTCGAAAGGAGAACTTTTTTCTCGGTCAATAATGAGTTTTTTTGACAACATGGAAGCGATTATCATTACTAAAGAGCTGATAATAAGAGTTGCTAGGATAATAATTAATATAAAAAAAATTAATTTTTCTAGGGATCCTAGACTTTTTGGTTGGAAGCCAAGCGTACTAATTATACTAAAAAATTAGTCTAATTTTATATTATTTATAGGAGCATCGAAGCTCATTAGACAATAAGGATAAAAATAAAATAAATTTAGAATGAGTAATAAAATTTGTAATATATAATTATTTTTGAAGAAAATTTATGGAATAAAGAATTATAAACCAGCGTAACTGTATTTACGTTAAAAATACCGGCCGGTATTAAAAAAATTAATTTAGTAATAGGGAACTTCTTAACTAAATATAAGGATTGTACGAGGGCTACATGGTGGCAAATATACTAGCACGTTGGATTGCAAATCTGAAGATGTGGAAACACTGTAGCTTGAGCGAAAAAATATATTTTATCGACCAGACGATTATTCGGGGATAGAAATTATTAAAATAATTCTCAAGAAGATGAGTTTATTATAAAAAGAGAATTATAAAGAGTAGAAAATTAAGAAGGAGTTTTAATTTAGAGGAATAAGATGTATTATATATACATTTAAATGTATATAATTGATTTTATGATATATATAACAGACTAATAGACCTTATATCTGACCTTTCTGTAATAATTAGCTCTCTCTCCCAATAGGAATTAAAGACACTGGAAATGGGAGCCCCCCACGAGGAAGGAGGCCCCATTTCCTGTGAATTTGATTTCATGTCTCGATTTAATTTAATCGATTTATATATCTCTTAGATATACTGTTCAATTTATAAGAGATTTCAATGAAATTATGTAAGTGTACTTTTTAGATTAACTTTAGTTGTATCTTTTCTACTCTGTGTATAATTTTAGTTATAATATAAAACGGGAGCTCTCTCTATACATTTCGAGAAATGTATATATAGTAGAAGAAAGTGTACTATTTTAAGAAAGGTACAATTTAAAGAGCATTATGGTAAAATTTCTATACTCTCATCGCTGCGGGGTACAATTTTTTACGCTAAATTAGTTAAAGTGAAGATATTTTACTATAAAATGGTCCCTAGGAGGTCATGGGAAGGGTATAACTAGCGGTCTTTACGACGTCTAATAGAGGGAGTTATTTTGTTTTTGAGAAGAGCAGTATTGGGGCTATGTACCTTTTTCATGGTAAATCATCTTTAAAAATAAAAATCTGTGCGTATGGTAGTAAAGTATAATAATAGCACTTGGGGGCCAACTTTTTGTTTTATAAATATGTAGAAATTAGGTTTCGTGAGAAAAATTTAAGAAAAGAAAGATTAAAACGGAATTAGTTGGTATAATTACGAGGATGTATTAATTAGCAGAAAGTTGCGGGAAGAAGTTATATTGTGTAATTATGTTATAGTTTTATGAAGGAATGTTTATTTGAAATATAAAAATGTAAGAAGAATTCTTAAATTAGTATAATAAGGGTTTAAGGGAGACTAATAATTTAATTTTTATATATTTTGTAAAATTTTATGGTTAATTTATTGTTCTTAATTATAATTTTATATTATGATAAAGTTTAAGTATTTATCGAAGAGTGAAAGTGTTACAGGGGAGAATGCTTGATTGTCGGGGTAAAATGTGTAGGTTGAGATTCAGTTAAGTATTTAGTGTTTGAGTATAGGTTAGAATAGATGTTGGTAGAAAATAAAGCTTTATTTTATAATAAATTTAGTATATTGGATAATAAAAATTTTGGGTGTGGGTAAAGATTGTTAATTTGATGTTTAGAATATATCTGTTTGTGCAAACTAAATCTTTAGTCTAGAAGTTTATCTCATCTTAGGAGTGTAAGGGGGCTTAATAGATAGTAAAGAAAGTAAACGACAGTTAAAATTTGACCTGTAACGACGTAGGGATCTTCTACGGGGCGAGCCCCGATTCAAGTTAGGAGGATTACGATAGTAATTAGGAGCCAGAAGAGAATTTGGTTAAGGGGGTAGAAAGTTAGGCTTCGAAATTTTGATACGTGGGTAAAAGGCAAAATTATAAGAATAGCGATTGATATAACTAGGGCAATTACCCCTCCTAGTTTATTGGGAATAGAGCGTAGGATAGCATAAGCGAACAGGAAATATCATTCAGGTTGAATGTGAGCTGGTGTGACTAGAGGGTTAGCTGGGATAAAGTTATCTGGATCTCCTAGGAGATAGGGATTTATAAGGGTTAGGAGAATGAGGGCTATGAGTATAACTATAAAGCCCATAATATCTTTAAATGTAAAATAAGGGTGGAATGGGACTTTATCGATGTGCCTAGAGATACCTAAGGGGTTGTTGGCTCCTGTTTGGTGGATAAATAAAATGTGAATTATAGATGCGGCAGCAGCAAGAAAGGGCAGCAAAAAGTGGATTGCGAAGAATCGGGTAAGAGTTGCGTTGTCGACGGCGAAGCCCCCTCAAATCCATTGGACTAAATCTGTTCCAATATAGGGGATAGCCGAAAATAGGTTGGTAATAACTGTTGCGCCTCAAAATGATATTTGGCCTCATGGTAGAACATAACCTAAAAAAGCAGTTGCTATAGTCAGGAATAAGAGAACAACTCCCACTATTCATGCATGTATAAAAGTGTATGAGCCGTAGTATATTCCCCGCCCAATGTGTAAATACAGGCAGATGAAAAAGAAGGATGCCCCGTTAGCGTGAAGGGTTCGCAGGAGTCATCCGTAGTTTACATCTCGACAAATGTGAGTTACACTTGAGAAAGCGAGGTCGACGTGAGCTGTAAAATGTATGGCAAGGAAAAGCCCTGTCACGATTTGAACTACAAGACATAGCCCCAAGAGAGAGCCAAAATTTCAAAAGGTCGAGATATTTCTTGGAATAGGTATGTCAACTAGAGCTCTATTCGCAATTTTAAATAGGGGGTGATTTTTTCGGATGGGTCTTGTCATTAGAGAGAGCAAATACGAGGTTGTTGGGGGGCTAGTTGGTAGATAAATTTTATGTTTGTAGGAAGACTGCAGCAAATTTTGCTTTATGCACCGTGAAGACCGGGCCCCCAACTTATCGTTAAAACTTATGTTAGTTCTTAGGTTGTTATCTACTTTTGTTTCGTTTGTTATGGTTCTTTGCGGGCTATGAAGTTTTGTTTCTAATTATAAGCACCTATTGAGAGTTTTATTGAGATTGGAATTTATTATGTTAGGGATCTTTTGGGTGATAGTAATTTGTTTAACACAAGTTGGCCTGGAGGCTTATTTTATTTTATTTTTTTTAACTATAGCGGCTTGTGAGGGTGCGCTAGGTCTTTCTTTACTTATTTCTGTTGTTCGAACTCATGGAAATGATTGTTTTGGGAGATTTAGGATTTTGCAATGTTAAAGTTTATTTTTGTAAATATTTTATTGATAGGGTTTGTTAAAGAATGGTGGTTTATTCAGATTTCTTTGTTTTTAATATGCTTTTTGTTTAGGTGTTCCATGGGGCATGATTTTTCAGTGTCGGGGTTAGGATTTAGTTTAGGCGCGGATCACTTAGGATTTATTTTAATTATATTAAGGGTGTGGATTATAGCTTTGGTTGTAAGGGCTAGGCAGAGAATACATAAGAATAATAATTCGCCTTACGGTTTTTTGCTTGTGAATTTGTTGTTATTATTAGCTTTAATTTTAACTTTTTCTGCAACGGATTATTTGTTGTTTTATATTAGGTTTGAGAGTTCGTTAATTCCTACTTTAATTTTAATTTTAGGTTGGGGTTATCAACCCGAACGAATTCAGGCTGGTGTTTATATATTGTTTTATACATTGTTTGCTTCTTTACCGTTACTTGTTTCTTTGCTTAGTTTTTATAATTTAGGGGGTAGTTTAACTATTGGTGTTGTCCCCTATGTTAATTACACAGGGTTTGTCTCTTTTTTATGATATTTTTGTACTATTTTTGCTTTTGTAGTAAAATTACCTTTGTATTTAGTTCATTTATGGCTACCTAAGGCGCATGTTGAGGCGCCTGTTGCTGGTTCAATAATTTTAGCGGGAGTTTTATTAAAATTAGGGGGCTACGGGCTTATTCGTGTGCTTTGTTTGTATCCTGAGGTTAATAAGATATTTTCTTGATTTTGGGTAAGTGTGAGTATTTTAGGGGGTGTTGCGTTTAGATTTATATGCTTGCGGCAGGTTGATATTAAGTCTTTAATTGCTTATTCTTCAGTGGCCCATATAGGGATAGTTATAAGAGGGCTGGTTGTATCTGGGTGATGGGGCCAAAACGGAGCTGTTGTAATTATAGTGGGGCATGGTTTATGTTCTTCTGGGTTATTTTGTCTTGCTAATATAGTATATGAGCGATTGGGGACTCGGAGTCTCTTAGTTAATAAGGGTTTATTGAATTTTATACCTAGCTTAGGATTATGGTGATTTTTGTTGAGAATCGGAAATATAGCTGCGCCTCCAACAATCAATTTATTGGGAGAAATTAATTTAATTATAAGTGTGGTGAGATGGAGAAAAATTAGAATAATAGGAATTGCTTTCTTATCTTTTTTTAGGGCTGCGTATACATTGTATTTATATTCTATAAGGCAGCATGGAGTTTTTTTTAGTTCTTTATTTTCTTGTTGTTCAGGTAAAACATCTGAATATTTAGTTTTGATATTACATTGGTTGCCGTTAAATATTCTTATTATGAAGGCAGTTATGATTATACCAAGATTTTAGCCCAAGTAGTTAAGGAGAACATTGGTCTAGGCCCAAAGATGTAAGTTAGTTATTTTGAATTATAGGCTAGGGGCTGCGGGTGTATGCACTTAATTAAGGGCTTGGGGTTAATAAGGATATAATGGAAATTATGGATTTTAAAGAAAAGTATCTTTAATTAGCGCTTACTTATATAATTTAAGTATTAAGAATTTTGCATTGAAGCTGCAAGTGTGACGGTTTCGTCTGTAAGTGAAACTTTATTTTATTAATATTTATTATTTAGAGCTTCAGGGTTGCATAGAGTAAAGTTTCTAGAGTTGTTAGTTATATTTAGGTTGTATTATGCACGGCTGTGACTAGAAGTATTTAAAAATGAAAGGTAGTTTTTGTTAAGGCTTAAAGGGTTATAATTATTATAATATACATATTTTCGTAGATAAATTATAAAATTTTTAGGGATGGGAGTTAAGGGCTCAGAGAAAGAGATATAAACGGAGTTTAACCGCTTAAAGTGAAGTTAGAAGCTTCTTTTTTGGCATAAATATCTCCTTGAAAAGGATAGAAGTAATCCATTTCCATCATTAACAGTGATGTGCCTCTAATTTGGCTTTTTTCAAGAATTATAGGGGCTACGGGTTAATGAGTGACTAGGATTAAAGTTTAAGTGTTACAATGTCTTTAAGATTATTCAAAGCTAGTTTTTAAGAAACACCTTATGAATGCAACCCATAAATCATAAATTGACTATAGCTCTAGAGACTCTCAAGACGAGAGTTGTTGGTGAATGAAAAAGAGTTTTATGGGATAGTAAAATTAGATGAAGTTAAGAAGAAATTTAATTATTAATTAGCGGAGAGAGAGAGCTAACGCTAGTGTTTATCGTGTTTGGATTCCTTTTCCTATTTTAATAAAGGTAGAAGTCCGTTAAAGTTTAAAAAATTAAACTTGAAGTAGTTAGCGACAGGAGAATAATTTTCTAGAAATTCTAGGGTTTAAATGGTTGAAGCCAAATATATTTATATTAAAAATTAATTTAATTTCCTCATCAATAAATGAAAATATAGAGAAATAGTCATACAACGTCTACGAAGTGTCAGTATCATGCTGCTGCCTCGAATCCAAAATGATGATCTGAAGAAAAATGGTACTTATACAACCGGAAGAAACATACTCTTAAGAATGAAGTGCCAATAATAACATGAAGGCCGTGGAATCCTGTTGCAACAAAAAAAGTTGACCCATAAGCAGAATCTGCAATAGTAAAGGAAGCTTCTATATATTCAAAAGCTTGGAGGGCTGTAAAATACAAACCGAGTAGGATAGTTAGAGCGAGCCTTTGGATAGCTTCTGAGTGGTTTGAGCTGGTGATTGAATGGTGGGCTCATGTTACTGTAGCTCCCGATGATAAGAGGATAGTTGTGTTTAGCAGGGGAATTTGGAAGGGGTTAAAAGGTTGAACTCCTGTGGGCGGCCAAAATACACCCAGCTCTACGGCTGGTGCTAGACTTCTATGAAAGAAAGCCCAAAAGAAGGAAAAGAAGAACAGAACTTCTGAGACAATAAACAAAATTATTCCCCAACGAAGGCCAGTTATCACTACTTGGGTGTGGAGGCCTTGGTAGGTTCTTTCTCGTGTGATGTCTCGTCATCATTGAATTATAGTTAAAATTGTGGCAAGGAATCTTAAAAGGAGAAGGTCCATATTAAATTGGTGGAATCATTTTACAAGACCCGTGGTTAGTATTATGGCTCTAATTGATCCTGTGAGGGGCCAAGGCCTTATATCAACTAAATGGTATGCGTGGTGTCCGTGTGACGCTGACATTAGTTAACTTCTCTGGCGTATAAAGTTCTTAAAACAGCAAATACATATGATTGAATTATTGCAACAGCAGCTTCTAATATTAGAAGTAAGATTTGGGCGAGTATTAAGAAAGAAACAAGAGTCAAAGACAGGGAGGGACCTATGTTGCCCAGGAGAGTGAGTAAGAGGTGACCTGCGATTATATTAGCTGCTAACCGAACGGCAAGGGTGCCGGGTCGGATAATATTTCTTAGTGTTTCTACCAAAACTATAAAGGGTATAAGAAGCCCAGGAGTTCCTTGGGGAACTAAGTGAGCAAGTATGTGTTGTGTGTGGTTGAATCACCCAAATAAAATAAATGTGAGTCATAGGGGAAAGGCTAGGGCGAGAGTTATAGCTAAGTGTCTTGATCTTGTAAAAATATAAGGCACTAATCCTAAGGTATTGTTAAATATAATAAAACTAAATAAGGAGACAAAGAGAATTGTAGAGCCTTTATTAGTTTGGCCTAGAATGGCTTGAAATTCATTATGAAGAAGATATATAATTTTTGACCAAATTAGTGATCATCGGGAGGGGCTGGCTCAATAAAGATATGGTATAAACAATAATCCTGCAAATGTTGAGAGTCAGTTTAATGAAAGCGAGAAAATTCTTGAAGAGGGCTCAAAAATAGAAAATAATCTTGTTATCATTTTCAGGTTTTTTGTAGTTGGGGTTTTGGCCCCGAAGAAGGATCAATTTTTAGAGGTATTTTTATGAAGTAGTTTATAATAAAAAATAAAATAAATCCGATCAGAAATATAAAAAAAAGATTTAATCATAGGAGAGGGGCTATTTGTGGCATAAAAAAATATTCTTTCTGAATCACTTAAGCATGACAAGCTTATATTATTTATTAACTAATTTTTTAAACCACCAGAAGTAGGTGTTAGCTACCATAATAGGTTTAAAAGACCTACACTTAGTTTTCAGTCATCGGGTGAGAGATCAGAAGAAGAGGAAATTCAGTTTAAAAATGCTGTGGTTGATACACTTTCTACTACGATCGGCATAAAACTATGGTTAGCCCCGCAGATTTCTGAGCATTGACCATAGAAAAGGCCTGGACGGTTGATTATAAATCTAATTTGATTTAGGCGGCCGGGGATAGCATCTGCTTTAACACCTAGGGCTGGCATTGTTCAAGAGTGAATTACATCTGCGGCTGTGATCACTATACGAACTTGGGTGTTTATTGGGAGGACAGTTCGGTTGTCAACGTCTAGAAGTCGGAATCCTGTTAAATCTAATTCGTTGGAAGGGATTATATAGGCGTCGAATTCTACTTGGAGGAAATCAGAGTATTCGTATCTTCAATATCATTGGTGGCCAATGGTTTTTAAAGTAATATTTGGGTTATTAACTTCATCTAGAAGATAGAGTAGCCGCAGAGATGGGAGTGCGATAAATACTAAAATAATAGCGGGTAGGATTGTTCAAATAATCTCGATTGTTTGGTTTTCAAGTAAAAATCGGTTAGTAAGGGAGTTAAAAAATATAGAGGCTATTATATAGCCGACGAATGTAGTAATAAGAATTAAAATTACTATTGTGTGGTCATGGAAGAAAATAAGTTGTTCTATAAGGGGGGAAGCTCTGTCTTGGAAGCCCAGGTGTCCTCATGTTGCCATTATTGAAAGGAGAAAGGAGTTCTCCATAGCAGGAGCTTAAGTCCTGTACATTTGTCTGTCATTTCAATAGTTAGAGATTATGGGGATTTCTATATATCTATGGTCTGCAGGGGGATAAGAATGCTGTCATTCGATTGAGGTGGGTAAAAATAAGGAGAATATAGAGGTACGTTTTGCGATTAGGGCCTCTCAAACAATAATAATAAATCTAAGTACAGCAACAAGGGAAATTATAGAGCCGACAGAAGATAGAACATTTCAGGCAGTGTAGGCGTCAGGGTAGTCTGAGTAACGTCGTGGTATTCCATTTAGTCCTAGGAAGTGTTGGGGGAAGAAGGTGATATTAACTCCTGCAAATATTGTAAGGAAGTGAATTTTTAATCATTTAGGGTTAAGAGAAAGGCCTGTAAATAGAGGGAATCAATGTGCCACTCCAGCAAAAATACCAAATACAGCACCCATGGAGAGAACATAATGGAAGTGAGCGACTACGTAGTAAGTGTCATGGAGAATAATATCAATGGAAGAATTAGCTAGAACAACTCCGGTGAGGCCTCCCACAGTAAATAGGAAAATAAAACCAAGGGCTCAGAGGAGTGAGGGGTTATAGTTGATTTGTGTGCCCTGGAGGGTACCTAGTCATCTGAAGATTTTAATTCCCGTGGGTACGGCAATAATTATAGTGGCAGAAGTGAAGTAAGCTCGTGTATCAACATCTATTCCTACTGTGAATATGTGGTGAGCTCAGACAACAAAACCAAGAATACCAATTGCTAGTATGGCGTAAATTATACCTAAGGTGCCAAATGCCTCTTTTTTACCAGATTCTTGGGTAACAATATGAGAAACTATTCCGAAGGCAGGCAGGATAAGAATATACACTTCAGGGTGACCGAAGAATCAAAACAGGTGTTGGTATAAGACGGGGTCCCCGCCCCCAGCAGGGTCGAAAAATGAAGTATTTAAGTTTCGGTCTGTAAGTAATATAGTAATTGCTCCAGCTAAGACAGGAAGAGAAAGCAGTAAAAGGACGGCGGTAATAAATACCGACCACACAAATAAAGGCATTCGGTCTATTGTTATACCTTTCCTTCGTATGTTGATTGCGGTTGTTATAAAATTAACGGCGCCTAAAATTGAAGAGACTCCGGCTAAGTGAAGTGAAAAAATACCTAAGTCAACAGAGGCACCGGCATGAGCGATAGCGGCAGAGAGCGGGGGGTATACAGTTCATCCAGTGCCGACTCCTCTTTCTACTATACCTCTTGTAAGAAGGAGGGTTAACGAAAAGGGTAGAAGCCAAAATCTTATATTGTTTATGCGGGGAAAAGCTATATCAGGAGCACCTAACATTAGGGGTACTAATCAATTTCCAAATCCCCCGATTATAATAGGTATCACTATAAAAAAGATTATTACGAAGGCATGGGCGGTAACAACTACATTGTAGATTTGGTCGTCTCCAATAAGACTTCCAGGTTGACCTAGTTCGGCTCGGATTACTAGGCTTAGAGAAGTGCCTACTATTCCTGCTCAAGCTCCGAAGATAAAATATAAAGTTCCAATATCTTTATGGTTTGTTGAAAATAGTCATCGTTGCGT